GACTTCCCCTGGGGGTAGGGTACTACGAAAGGAAGTTGATCATGGATTATCAATAAGCTTGGATTCTTCCCGGGTCGATGCCCGAGCGGTTAATGGGGACGGACTGTAAATTCGTTGGCAATATGTCTACGCTGGTTCAAATCCAGCTCGGCCCAATAATTCGCGGATCCACCATAAAATGATATAACCCATTTGTCCTTCTACAGAAATGCTTGATTTGATACGGAAGAATAAAAAAAAAAACTCATTTTTTATTCATTGACAGATTGATTATTAATCAATTTGACAATAACGAAAAAATGACTATTAATCCATGCTCCTCTCACTAAAGTACATGTCTCCGCGCATATCAATCTATTACTCGCGTCTCTGTCTGTTAGAATATGACAATTCGAATCAAAAATCTGCATAGAAAGGTTTGAAGGAAATTAAATCAACAACATATGTTGTACACTTTATTTCCCTGGGATTGTAGTTCAATTGGTCAGAGCACCGCCCTGTCAAGGCGGAAGCTGCGGGTTCGAGCCCCGTCAGTCCCGATAGATCCAATCCAAATCCAATAAAAAAATACATCAATTCATCTCTTCCTTTCCTGTGAAAGAGAGAACAAATAAGATAACTGAATTTTATTCCAAACGGGATCTCTCTTTTTTTTTTTCCACATTTTTCATCAAAAAAAATATGGGAATTTCTATTTCTTCAACGAGTACTGATTGATGGGAGAAAGACATATGTGACATATGTGAATTACCACAATTATTGGTAGCATCATATTCAGGATTCGAAGGAATACCGTACTGGGTCTAGCTTTTTTGATTACGCCCGATTTTTGTAATGGAATAGAGTACTATACGTTTCCGGGAAGCACATACACAAAGGGAATTTGGACGATACAAAATCAATTTAACATAGTCAACTTTGATCTAATTTTTCGTCTTAAAGCAAAATATATCCGTGCTATTGTTTGCTTGAGTTTGTTTATAACCAATGTGAGGGTAAAGGTAGTCTGATGAGACTTCATCAGATGATTGCATTGGACAAGAGGGCAGTAGATTATAGAAAAGAAAGAATACAAAAAATTAGAAATAAAAAAAAGTAAAGAAATTCTTGATTGCATCAGGAATCCCATTTTGTTTCAATTCGGTATGGATAAAAGATCTTCCTATGTTATACTATTCAATTCTCGACGATGAATCGATTTGATAGCTCCGATATTGTTATTCATGATATTTTAATACGATTCGATATCATCGAGATGCAATGCATCCCATTGAATTTACAAGCGAAACATTTATCATCTCTATGGGATTAAATCCCGAGTTATTGCGAATAAAAAATGAAACGATGAGATTATGGAAGTAAATATTCTCGCATTTATTGCTACTGCACTGTTCATTCTAGTTCCTACCGCCTTTTTACTTATAATATACGTAAAAACAATAAGTCAAAGTGATTAATTTGAATTAACCTTGCCTTTTTAGTTCTTATCAATGCTTGAAGATAAGAAAAATGAAAAGGATTAAAATTGCGCGTCTTAAATGAAATTGGCGGACTAGAATTATCAGTATTCTACGAGAGAAGTATTCTATGAGATCCGATAGTATGGTAGAAAGAAATATATGAATCCTTCTACCATACTATCTATTATTGTTATTGAAGTGTATAAAATTGTACTGTATAAAAATAGAGGTTGAATATAGATCAATTTGAATATAGATGAATCTATAATATATATCTTTCTATTTATATATAGATATCATATCAATTACATATATGTAATGTTAATATAATATACATAGTGGCCCAATTCTATTTCTTTGCTTCATAATTCATGTTGATTCCAATGAATCTGAAATGAAATAATCGAAAGTCCACTAATCTTTTTTTAGCATTCGAAAGAAGTAATTGATTGAGCAGTTGACAGATGATCCAGGGGTTCGGTTCCGTGGGAACTTTTTATCTTCGGATTTCGTTTCGAAAAGAATTAGAAAACCCCATCTTTAACGTTTGAACCATGATATGAAATATGAAATGAGTTCCATAAACCAAGGATAAATCCTATTTTGAAAATAACTAAAATACTAATAATAATAAATAAAACAAGTGGTAAGCACGTAATATGTGGGTGGCTACCCCGAGGTACTATCTTATTATGAGGTAGTATATTATTATGCGTAGTATCTCATTGGACAACCACTATGTCTATGTTCTTTCGTGTCGAAAGTATGTATCCACTTAAAAACTTATATATAATAATAACAGAACTCTTTTTTTTTTTTACTGTTCAAAAAAAAAATCAAAGAAAAAAAGTTTTGCAGAACGATCTATAAAATAAAACAAAAACAATCGATACAGTTTGATTCTTCAATTAGTAGTACTTCTAGAGTCCACTTCTTCCCCATACTACGAGTGAAAGAGAAAATGTAAAGACTACCATTAAAGCAGCCCAAGCGAGACTTACCATATCCATGTGAATTATGTCCCCTATCTCTATGAATATAAAAGAATTATTCCATTATTGCTCACTAATAATTATTATTCACTAATAATAGTGGAATCACTAGCGCATAGTCAAAAAGAGATTCGGGCACAACACCATTGATGAAACAAGCCAAAAATAGAATTATAACAAGTTATTATTATTATATGATTTCTAGTATAATCGAAAAAATTAAGCACAAATAAATAAAAAAGGCAGAGAAACTCTTGGAAGTATCAAAGGAGTGTTAGTAACATGTAGGAATAATAAGACCTAGTCTTTCTTTTGTTGCCCTGCATTTCATTACATTAAGTAAAGTAAAAAGTATAAAAATAGAGAATCAAGATAGATCACTATCTATCACATACCCCTATTATTCCTTTCTCATTTGATCTAATCTTTACTGTCTCCCGATTGTCTCTATGAAACAATCGGGAGATGGGATGGCCTATTACACGTGTGACTAGAGCTTATTGAAAAGAAAGAATTTATTTTTTTAAGATTGAAATATAAAATAAAAAAAAAAAGCCAATTATCCATTCAATATAATATTGATTGAATGCTCGAGCACTCAGATACTTTCATGAGTCCGTATATCGTATATAAAGTATCTTCCTCCTTTCCGTAAAAAAAAATGAAATTTGATTCCCTAATTCAAGACCCAATCAGTAGACACTACATTAGTAGTCGAAGGGCTATCATATCAAGATTTAACGATTATTTTTCATTAATCTACTAAATTCTTCAAACCTAGACGCAAGGATTTATAGCATTTTAGAGAACCCCAACGATGCTTAGAATCAAGCAAATCTAAAGAGGCTTTTTTTTTCTTCTGCTGGAAAAAAAAATGATAAAGTTATATCAGCAAAACATAAGCAGGTATTTCGATTCTTTTGTTTGTTGATGAGGCGGCACCCGGATTTGAACTGGGGAAAAAGGGATTTGCAGTCCCCCGCCTTACCGCTCGGCCATGCCGCCAAAACGATACAAAATATTGGATTGGCTCTATCTCTTCGATTGATAGTATCTTACAACACACAATATCTAAAACTAAAAACCGAAAAACTTTGCTTTCTTTTTCTATTGAAAGAAAATAAAAAATAAAATGGGGATTTTCGGTCACAAAAGCAAAAATTCAGGACAAATGGGAACCGTTAACTTTAACTATTGACTGTGAATTCATAAATGATTCTTGGATTTAAATTGAAAATTCGGTTTCCCTAATGATATAAGAAAAAAATCCCCAAATTGATACCTTATCTAACTAAATAAAAATTGATAGATAACTAATCATTACTAATCCGTATTGATTCGTTTCCATAACCATAAAAAAATCCTTCTTAATTAAAATTATAATAGCGATTATGAGTATATGTAAACCCCAGAACATAAAGGATTACTATTATCTAAATCTAATTGGGTATCTTATCTATATAAGATGCCTATAGGAAATTTTCGTAATTCAATTTTTACAATTTTTTTTTAATTATCATTAAATAGAAAATAGAAATTTGGATAGAGTATGACTGTGGTGTCCCCCATAGAACTGTAATAAAGGAGTAGATATATATAACTATATATATATCTGCACATGTTTATTGTTTATTAATAAATACAAGTCTTCATACATACTTCAATCGTATTCTACGAATTCTACTAAAAAAAATATAGGTATAGGTAAAATATCTCTCTTCTATGCGAATTTTTTTTTAACAGTGGAATCCACAAAAAAGTTCCATGTTGTTAAAAAAATACAAAAAAATTCTATATTGTTTCTGCAGATCAAATCCCGAATCTATTTATAGTACCCAATCGGATTGGAATATCATAATAATGGTAGAAATTGACTCACTTTTGTTTTGATATAGATATTCTATACAAAACTCCATAAGTCTAAATAGAATTTACCAATTCCTTTGTATTTCATTTGTAGTTGTTGCAAATTCCAATTTGAGTATCAAAGTCTCTTTATTCCTACGTTCATATGTATTTCATGCATTACATCTATTACACCTATGGAGTTAGGTAAAATTTCATGTGATTCAGTAAACATAATATAAATTCCATCATTGCTAGATCGATCCATTTGATGATGAATAAGCAAATAATGGGATTTTTTTTTATAAATGGGAAATAAATAAAATGCTTGGGGGTGGAAATGAGAGAATGTCTACAATACCTGGGTTTAATCAGATACAATTTGAAGGGTTTTGTAGGTTCATTGATCATGGCTTAACAGAAGAACTTTCTAAGTTTCCAAAAATTGAAGATCCAGATCAAGAAATTGAATTTCAATTATTTGTGGAAACATATAAATTGGTAGAACCATTGATAAAAGAAAGAGATGCTGTATATGAATCACTCACATATTCTTCTGAATTATACGTATCCGCAGGATTAATTTGGAAAACCCGTAGGGATATGCAAGAACAAACAATTTTTATTGGAAACATTCCTCTAATGAATTCCCTGGGAACTTCTATAGTAAATGGACTATACAGAATTGTGATCAGTCAAATAT